TCAAAAAAGAATTGATCTAATTCAAGTCATAATCTATATGGGATTCCCAAAGTTATTAATCGAAGGGAGGACGCGAAGACTCGAAGAATTACAGGCAACCGTACAAAAGGAACTAAATTGTGTGAACCGAAAAGTCAACATTGCTATTACAAGAATTACAAACCCTTATGGACACCCTAATATTCTTGCAGAATTTATAGCCGGACAATTAAAAAATAGAGTTTCATTTCGCAAAGCAATGAAAAAGGCTATTGAATTAACCGAACAGGCGGATACAAAAGGAATTCAAATAAAAATTTCAGGGCGAATCGATGGAAAAGAAATTGCACGTGTCGAATGGATCCGAGAAGGTAGGGTTCCCCTACAAACCATTCGAGCGAAAATGGATTATTGTTCCTATACAGTCCGAACTATATATGGGGTATTAGGGATCAAAATTTGGATATTTCTAGAAGAGGAATAAGAAAATTTTCCTTGTCTTTACACTATATTCATTGAAAAATAGAATAAAAAACAATAAACTCTTTCCTTTCATTCTTTTTCTCTTAAAGAAAAAGAATGAGCAATTCTATAGGGTTGAATAAAAATTTGATTGATCCGTTTATCTAATTGCTATGCTTAGTGTGTGACTCGTTGGTTTTTTTAGAGGATAGGATTCAAAAAAAAAATGGACCGACCTCTACTATGAACTAATAAACAACTCATTACTTCGCATTATCTGGATACAAAAAAACAGTCAATATATGATATATTGGTCATATCATTGGAGCAACTGACATTTTTTTTGCATAAACAAAAAAGAAAAACCAATCTTATTTTGCTAGAAAAGTATGCAGATAAATGGAGGGGTGAAAGAAAGAAAGAAAAAAAATGTCATTGCTATCTCAACCATTCCAATATATGTAAGGTTTATGAACCATCTCAGAAAAGGCAGTGTTAGAACGCATCAATACTGATTCACACATAACTAGACTAGAGAAATCTGTTCTGTTCATAAAAAAAATCACGAGCCTCGAGCCAATAAAGACTGAGAAGATTGACTCAAGAACAAATTTCACGGGGGCTCCATTGTAGAATTCAAACCTAACCATTAATTGAGAAGCGATGGGAACGACGGAACCTATGAATCTAGAGGATTATAGTGAAAAACGAATCCGAATAATTCAGTGGGTGGGATGGCGGAACGAACCGGGGCCAATTCAGTTAGTCCGAGAAATTATGATCTAACCCCACAGCTAAAATAGATATTGAAAGAGTAAATATTCGCCCGCGAAGATTTTTATTAGATTAGTCAATCTTGTTTGATCCAATATGATAAACGACAAAACAAAATAAAGATTCGTTATAAAAAAAAGTCATTATTTATATATAAATATATAAATTTTAAATTTATATTAATTTCTATATAAAATAGAAAGTAAAGTATAAAAAAAATTATCTAGAAAATGATCTCTAAATAAACGAAAATACATGTTTAAGTAGATATCCAAACAAGATAGAGAAATTTCTAATAGATTAGATGAAATCTCAAAAAAGAATCCAAAATTTAGTATATTTTCATTAAGTTTGAATCCTTTAATTCGCGAGGAGCCGGATGAGAAGAAACTTTCATGTCCGGTTTTGGAGTAGAGATGGAATTGAAAAAGAAGCATCAACTATAACCCCAAAAGAACCAGATTTCGTAAACAACATAGAGGAAGAATGAAAGGGATATCTTATCGAGGCAATCGTATTTCTTTCGGTAAATATGCTCTTCAGGCACTTGAGCCGGCTTGGATTACATCTAGACAAATAGAAGCAGGGCGGCGAGCAATGACACGAAACGTGCGGCGTGGTGGAAAAATATGGGTACGCGTATTTCCAGACAAACCAGTTACAGTAAGACCTACAGAAACACGTATGGGTTCGGGTAAGGGATCTCCCGAATATTGGGTAGCTGTCGTTAAACCCGGTAGAATACTTTATGAAATGGGGGGGGTCGCAGAAAATATAGCCAGAAAAGCTATTTCAATAGCCGCCTCAAAAATGCCTATACGAACTCAATTCATTATTTCGGGATAGATAGGAACGTAGAACCAAAGAAAAAAGTCTTGGGGATAAAAAAACAATTGCATTTTTTGACAAAGAATATTTCTTTTTTTTTTTTCCTTCACTCTTTGCATTGAAAGAACAGATTCAAAAATGATATGATTCAACCTCAAACCCATTTGAATGTAGCGGATAACAGCGGGGCTCGAGAATTAATGTGTATTCGAATCATCGGAGCTAGTAATCGACGATATGCTCATATCGGTGACATTATTGTTGCTGTAATCAAGGAAGCATTGCCAAATACACCTTTAGAAAGATCAGAAGTGATCCGAGCTGTAATTGTACGTACTTGTAAAGAACTTAAGCGCGACAACGGTATGATAATACGATATGATGACAACGCTGCAGTTGTTATTGATCAAGAAGGAAATCCAAAAGGAACTCGAGTTTTTGGTGCGATTGCCCGAGAATTGAGACAGTTAAGTTTCACTAAAATAGTTTCATTAGCACCTGAGGTATTATAATAGTTCTATTATACATAGTATTTGCATGAAATTAGAGTGTATCTCACGCATATACCTTTATTTAACAGAATTTAACAGAATATTTAACTAAATAGAAATAAGAAATATAACTAAATTGAAATAAAAGCATGTTGATTATACCAAAAATGGGAGGTAAAGAATAATTTAAGTTTATCATGGGTAGGGACACTATTGCTGACATAATAACTTCTATACGAAATGCCGACATGAATAGAAAAGGGACGGTTCGGCTAGCATCTACTAACATCACTGAAAACATTGTTAAAATACTTTTACAAGAAGGTTTTATCGAAAACGTGAGAAAACATCAGGAAAACAACAAAGATTTTTTGGTTTTAACCCTACGACATAGAAGGAATAGGAAAGGACCATCTCGAACTATTTTGAATTTAAAACGGATTAGTAGACCTGGCCTACGAATCTATTCTAACTATCAACGAATTCCTAGAATTCTAGGCGGGATGGGAATTGTAATTCTTTCGACTTCTCGAGGTATAATGACAGACCGAGAGGCTCGACTACAGGGAATCGGCGGAGAAATTTTGTGTTATATATGGTAATCTTTATGATTACCGAATTTGATTCGGAATTTCCTATTTGTCAACGAAAAGGGGCGGAGTAGTTGATATCACTCTTCCTACATTAGTTGAGACTTCTAGGGGTTTTCCCTAGAATGCTAAAATGAAAGAACAAAAAAAATTAGTCATGAAGCTTAAATTACTGAATCCCTTCCTAATGGTATGTTCGGGTTTCATTTAGCTAATGAAGATCTAATTCTAGGTTATGTTTCAGGAAGTATTCCACGGAGTTTTAGTTTGATACGTATACTAGCAATCAATCAAAATTGAAATAAGTCTTTATGTTATGCTTGAACCAGAAAACGTATAATTTCTAGACTCCGCGCAACAAGGGTTCGAAGGATTAGGTGGTTTTTTCAACTTCAAACATACCCCTCAGGGAGCTAGAATTCGAGGTTTCAAATTTCAAGAAACCTATTTTCTTCCAATCAAAAAGTATAAGTTAGGGAACGACAACTATGAAAATAAGGGCATCCGTTCGTAAAATTTGTGAAAAATGCCGACTGATCCGTAGGAGGGGACGCATTATAGTAATATGTTCAAACCCGAGACATAAACAAAGACAGGGCTAATCTTGTTAAAAAGGACTCTCGAAAATTAAAGAATCCGATCCAATGAAAAATAGAAGGTCTCGTTTAAGATGAAATGGATATATCCATATATCTCTGATTTCGATGATAAAGTATGGCAAAATCTATAGCAAGAACGGGTTCACGTAGGAATGGGCGTAGTGGTTCACGTAAAAGTACACGTAGAATACCAAAGGGAGTTATTCATGTTCAAGCAAGTTTCAACAATACCATTGTGACTGTTACAGATGTACGGGGTCGGGTAATTTCTTGGTCCTCCGCTGGTACTTGTGGATTCAAGGGTACAAGAAGAGGGACTCCATTTGCTGCTCAAACCGCAGCGGGAAATGCTATTCGGACAGTAGTCGATCAAGGTATGCAACGAGCAGAAGTCATGATAAAGGGTCCTGGTCTCGGAAGAGATGCAGCATTACGAGCTATTCGTAGAAGCGGTATACTATTAAGTTTCGTACGTGATGTAACTCCTATGCCACATAATGGATGTAGACCCCCTAAAAAAAGACGTGTGTAGAAATAAAAATCAAATAAATTTCATTTCAAGAGAAATAAATGATTCAATGATCTGATCAAATCATATCATATTAATATGGGTCGAGAGAAAGTAAGAGTATCTACTCGGACACTACAGTGGAAGTGTGTTGAATCAAGAGTAGACAGTAAGCGTCTTTATTACGGACGCTTTATTCTGTCTCCACTTATGAAAGGACAAGCCGATACAATAGGCATTGCGATGCGAAGAGCTTTGCTGGGGGAAATAGAAGGAACGTGTATCACCCGTGCAAAATTTGAAAAAATACCACATGAATATTCTACCATAGTTGGTATTCAAGAATCAGTACATGAAATTTTAATGAATTTGAAAGAAATTGTATTGAGAAGTAATCTGTATGGAACTTGCAACGCGTCTATTTGTGTCAAAGGTCCAGGATGTGTAACTGCTCAAGACATACTCTTTCCACCTTCTGTGGAAATCGTTGATAACACACAGCATATAGCTAGCCTAATGGAACCAATTCATTTTTGTATTGGATTACAAATTGAGAGGAATCGAGGATATCATATAAAAACACCAACTAACTTTCAAGACGGAAGTTATCCTATAGATGCTGTATTCATGCCTGTTCGAAATGTCAATCATAGTATTCATTCTTATGGGAATGGAAATGAAAAACAAGAGATACTTTTTCTCGAAATATGGACAAATGGAAGTTTAACTCCTAAAGAAGCACTTCATGAAGCCTCCCGTAATTTTATTG